CACTTGAACTTGAAAGATAACCTAATAAGGCGAAAGAATGCTTGTATAATGAAAATGGGTTTATATGGATCTTTTGGGGTTGAAAGCACACATCAAAATGACATTGACATAAATTGACAAGGTAATATTTCCATTTTTTCATCAGAAGAGGCGTATCCTTTGAGACAAAAATGGATTTTCCTTGATATCTAATATAATGTATGAAAGGATCCTTGAGCAAGCATAGGCTGTCCCCCCAATCCTTAGTAAAGACTTCTACAAAATGTTCTATTTTTCCATAGAAATATATTCGCTCAAGAAAGACCTGATAAAATGTTAATCGGAAATGAAAGGATTGCTTACAAAGAAAAAAGAAAACGGACTCGTATTCATATACATGAGAATTATATAAGAACAAGAAGAATCTTTGATTCTTTTTTACAAAAAAGGAAATAGATTTCTTTGGAATAATAAGACTGTTCAAATTCCAATACTCGTGAAGAAAGAGTCGTAATAAATGCAAAGAGGAGGGATCTTTCACCCAATAGCGAAGGATTTGAACCAATTTTTCTAGATGGATGGGGTACGGTATTAGTCCCTCTGACAGATAATTTAAATGTGGGAATTTGCCCTCTAAAAAAGGAAATATTGAATGAATTGATCGTAAATTATGAGATTTTACTATTTCTGATCTTTCTAAAGAGGATACTAATCGTAAGGAAAATGGAATTTCCACAATAACTGCAAACCCCTCCGATATCATTTGAAAATACAAATTTTTGTTATACCTAAAAAATGTATTTTGGTTAGAATCATTAGCAGAAATAATCAAATGATTCTGTTGATACATTCGAGTAATTAAACGTTTTACGATTAGTAAACTATATTTATTGTCATAACTTACATTTTCTAACAAAATAGATCTATTTAAGTCACGATCATGAGCAAATGTATAAATATACTCCCGAAAGATAAGTGGGTATAGGAAGTCATTTTTTCGAGATCTATCTATTTCTAAATTTCTTTGAGATTTCTCTATTTTCATTTTTAATTCGATTTGATTGAAGCAAAGATAGGGAGTTTATTGGGTTATTAAATGATACATAGTGCGATACCATAAAAACAAAATAGTATAATATAAAAAGAATAGATACCTCGGAAATAGTTAAACTCACCAACGGACCCTCTATCCTCTCTTTTTTCCATCTAATTGGTTTATGTTCATTTCTAATTGGTTTATGTTCATTTATAGGGTAATAGGTGACTAGAAATCCTTTAATTTTTCAAGTCAATCACTCTTTTTTGATTTTGGAAAAAAAAAATTGCTTTATCAATATACTTTTTCTTCTACACATTCAACTCCCCTTCATAGTGGAGAATAGCTAATAGTTAGGACTCATTAAAAAAATCGAAAATCCACTCAAGAAAAAGCTTTTCCCGCACTAGGCACTAATCTATTTTTAACGTCTAATTAGATCGGAAAATCATTCAAATTAAGAACGGGAGCTCGTTGCTTTTTTATTTCCCTATAATTGGAGCCGCGGAGCTCTGTCCATTTATTAACTCGACCCAACCCCAACTTTGAATTTGAATTCATTTGTTTTTATGTTACGCACCAAGAATTCAAACAAGGTTTGTTTGGAGCCGATCCGGTAAGAATCAAATATTCTCAGAATTCTCCATTGATACGACATGCTGTTTTTTCCATTCATTCCTTTCAGGATCAGTCGTGGTCTTACAAAAAATACCGATGGTATGGACGAATCCCTTTCTTCGTACAAATGTGTAAAAGCTGTTAGCCGCACTTAAAAGCCGAGTACTCTACCATTGAGTTAGCAACCCAAATACAAATAATTAGGTTATGTAGATAGAATCGGAATCAAAAATCAAAATAAATCAAAGAGAATAAATAAAGAGATTGAATCATACGACACAATCAAAACATTAAACTAACAAGAAATGAACACGAAATGAAATAGAAAAATTTCTAATTGATTCGGATAAAAAAATAGATAAAGTTTAATAAAGTCAAAATTTATAGATTATCTCTTGTCTCTTATGCTATCTATTCTTATATTTAAATTAAAATTGAAAATAATTTCAAAAATGGAAATATTCATTTTTATACATTTTTCTAATTTTTATACATTTTTCTAATATAACAATACATTCAATACATTTCCATTTTTTTTTACAATCAAAAAAAAGACTTTTGTATCACAGCAAATCCAATAAACCTATCATTTCATTTGAATGAAGAAAAAAAAAAAAAAACCAAACCACTGGAATAGATATAAATAAATCTACAGATAAGATCTAATTACCCAGATCGGATTATATTTATTTGATACACTGTTGTCAATATGAATGTAAATCTGTTAATAAAAAAATACACAATGAAGAAAACAAAAGAATTAATTCAAATTAACCCCATATTTTATTGATATTTTATTGAATCATATAAATATTTTTTGATTTCCAATACGAATATTAGCAAACCAATAAGATAAGACGAAGAAATAAGTAGTTCTCTTCGAATCTTCATCTTCAAGTGACTCGATAGGAACGAGTCGTGAATCCCACACTTCTTCAAGTACCAAGGACTCATAAAAAATCATTTAATTAAAAAATAACTTATCTCGATATCATTATTTGAATAACGTTTTATAGTAAGGACTCCGTTTTATCATCATAAAAGAGATAAATCCCATATTCAGATTCAGATTAAACCATCAATGATTTAAAATAAAACAAATGAATAGGTCGAAAAAGAAATGTGTAACATATGTATTTTCTTTGTTTGTTAATGAGATTCGAACAGACATTGAAAATTATCATGGGGTGTGGGATAATGAATGAGAAATCAAATTCAAATAAAGAACGATTCCATCTTATTGGATGCTAGACTCTCTTTTTATAGGTACAAAGCCAAAGAAGTTCAGATGAATTCATTGTTTCCTTTTTTTTTACCCTAAACCAGCCCGAGGATAAAGATATAATGAAAAACCCGTCTTACTTTTGTTGTTCAAAAAAACAATCTTTATTTTGATATATATAATTTTGATATAGAAAATAAATATGCTCTGGGACGGAAGGATTCGAACCTCCGAATGGCGGGACCAAAACCCGTTGCCTTACCGCTTGGCCACGCCCCATTTCTATTTTTATTCAAAACTAATAAAACTAATATTGGTATTGGTTCTTTGTCAATTCCCGTCCCCCAAAATATCTATGAACTGGATTAGCTTGTTGTTCGTATTTTGATATGTGTAGATATAGAATTAAACTGAATTTATTGATCATAATATAGAATTCCATTAAGATATTGTATGAAAATATGATTTCTTTTATTCTTTTTTTAGCTGATAATTGAAGGATTTTTGATTGGCTGAGTTTAAAGTTTTTTGTCTACCTTAACTCTATTTTATATTAATATTAATTTATATCCATTTTTATATGAATATTAATAACTCAGTCAAAATACAATTATCTTCAAGAACAAAATGTTTGTTATGCTTAATATTTTAAATTTGATTTGTATCTGTCTTAATTTTGCCCTTTATTCAAGCAGTTTTTTCTTCACAAAATTGCCTGAAGCCTACGCTTTTTTGAATCCAATCGTAGATGTTATGCCAGTAATCCCTCTGTTCTTTTTTCTATTAGCCTTTGTTTGGCAAGCTGCTGTAAGTTTTCGATGAGATTTTGAATACTGTCCTAGAATAATTCATGATTTATTCAAGATAAAAAATTCTAATAATTGATAAGATCAGATAAGTCTTATAGTATAGGCCCTTGATTCAAACATTGAAGTTATTGTATAAACGTGAAAAATATAGATTACCTACCCCATGCTCCTCTTTTTTCCATTCTATTAAAAGAAACCTATTCGGTTAGAGCCCCCCGAAATATCTAATTTTCGGTATGAAAGAAAATTTTTGGCACGAAAGACTCGACTCTTATTACAAATGAATTTAGAAAAATGCTTTTCTATTTCGAAAAATTTCTAGAAACCACTTCATTTCTTGGTGTCAAAATAGGATATATGGTATAAAAATAGAGAATCTATTTTCTTTTTTTCCAAACAAAAAAAAAGATCTTGGAGATTGTCTAATGCTTACTCTCAAACTCTTTGTTTACACAGTAGTAATATTCTTTGTTTCCCTTTTCATCTTTGGATTTTTATCTAATGATCCAGGGCGTAATCCTGGACGTGAAGAATAAAAAAAAAATAAGGCTTTTTCCTTACTTGATTTTTATTTTTATTAAATGTTCTTAGAATTTTATCTATTCTACATCTTTAAATCTTTAACTATTAGAAAATAAATAAAGAAAAAGACTTGAAAAAAAAAATACCAAGTCATCAACGGAACCGGAAAGAGAGGGATTCGAACCCTCGGTACGAATAACTCGTACAACGGATTAGCAATCCGACGCTTTAGTCCACTCAGCCATCTCTCCCAATTGAGAAAAGATAATTCCTATGTTACATTACACAACAATACACAACAAGTAGGGCTTGAAAAAAAAAAGTCCTTCTTCTATACTTTCTTTTTTTTTACCTTTTTTATTACTTTATATTACTATATTATTATTATATTACTCTTAATATATTAGTATTCTAATTAGTATTATTTAGTATTATAGTAATTTACTATTTAATTACTATTAATTAATTAATTACTATATTATTAATATTATATTAATAATATATTATTCTATTAATTATTATATTCTATTAATTATTATAATTATTAATATTTGAATTTTAATAGAATATTAAAATTTTAATATTAGAAATTAGAATTCTATATTTTTTTTAATCTATTCTTTATTTTTATTTTTCATTTCGTCCGAAAAGTCTTTTTTTATTTCCGCGTCCTGGCCCGTGTCACGGGCCATTTTTTATTTTTTGTTGCAACAAATTAGATAAGATAAAAAAAGTTATTTTATTTGATTCAAAAATACTTGTTATTGAATTATTGAAAGAACAGGACTTTTTCCATTCTTCTAATATAGAATCA